TATCTTCTTATTTATTTAATTTATTTGAAAATAGAAATGAAAAAATGATATTTTTCATTTCTATTTTGTGGGATATTATGTACTAAGAATTTTGCTTGGGTAATCAAAATATATCTTTCTAACTTAAAATAAGTATTGGTGTATATATTCATGTATTCCTTAAAATTTGGAATGATTTTTATAATATTGCCGTTTATTTTTTAAATCTCGACGATTAAAGAGAAATAGGGTATTATATATTATGATTTCAAACAAGCCGCTATGGTGAAATCGGTAGACACGCTGCTCTTAGGAAGCAGTGCTAGAGCATCTCGGTTCGAGTCCGAGTAGCGGCACAGCATTTGAGAAATTCGAAAAAAGAAGCGAAGAGTTCTAGAATGAATGAATAATAATCATCACAATGAAATTTAGTTCGTTCTTAATTTAGATTTCATGCGTTGTAATTGCGGGACCGTTTTTCTTTATATATATATTCTTAATTCTTATGATATTTTTGACTTTAGAGCATCTTTTCAATCATCTTTCCTTTTCGATCGTTTCAATTGTAATTACAATTTATTTAATAACTTTAGTAGTCAACGAAATAGTAGAACTAGATGATTCGTTAGAAAAGGGTATGATACTTACGTTTTCCTGTATAACGGGATTATTAGGCATTCGGTGGACTTTTTCGGGTCATTTCCCGTTAAGTGATTTATATGAATCATTAATTTTCCTTTCGTGGAATTTTTATATTATTCATATGATTCCTTATTTTAAAAAACAGAAAAAAATGTTAAGTGCAATAACGGCACCTGGTGCTATTTTTACCCAGGGCTTTGCTACTTCGGGCTTTTTAGCCCAAATGAAACAACCCACAATTTTAGTACCTGCTCTCCAATCCCAGTGGTTAATGATGCATGTAAGTATGATGATATTGGCTTATGCAGCTCTTTTATGTGGATCATTATTATCAGTAGCTCTTCTAGCCATTACATTTCAAAACACTATAACTCCTTTTGGTAAAAGAAAACTTTTATTAAACGAGTCCTTGTTCTTTGAGAAGATCCAATCCACGAATGAAGAAAACAACATTTTACAAGGCACCTATGTCTTTTCTCTTAGGAATTATTATAGGTCCCAGTTAATTGAACAATTAGATCATTGGAGTTCACGTGGTATTGGTCTAGGATTTATCTTTTTAACCATAGGTATTCTTTCAGGAGCAGTATGGGCTAATGAAGCGTGGGGATCCTATTGGAATTGGGACCCAAAGGAAACGTGGGCATTCATTACTTGGACCATATTCGCGATTTATTTGCATATTAAAACAAATATAAATTTGAAAAGTGAAAATTCTGCGATTGTGGCTTCTATAGGATTTCTTATAATTTGGATATGCTATTTTGGGGTCAATCTATTAGGAATAGGATTACATAGTTATGGTTCATTTTTATTAAAAAATTGAATTGAAGAAAGGACCTAACCTGACGAATACAACCACAGAACAGGGTATATCCCATATACATATAAAAAGAAGCAGGCCTCGTCGAGAACCATTTCAATCAAGTAGTATAGTGATTCAAATGGTTCTCACAAACGTCAAACTATCCGATTCAAATTCCAATTCGTTTTTGCGTTACGTAAAAAAGTTTTTTTAATTAAAACTATCTATAAAAAAAATTCGATAGAATAGCTTGTACCTTCTCAACCGATAATGAGAGAACGAAATCGGGGTAAATGCCAATACCTATTACTGGTAGAAAGATAACTAGTGAAACAAATAACTCTCTCGGACCCGAATCAAAAAAAGAAGAGTTTGCACTATTTAATAACTTGTATCCATAGAACATTTGCCGTAACATAGATAATAAATAAATAGGCGTTAATATCATTCCAATTGCCATGCCAAAAGTAATTAGGACTTTTGACATTAAAAAAAATTTTTGACTGGTAATTATTCCAAAAAAGACTATTAATTCGGCAAAAAAACCACTCATGCCCGGTAACGCAAGGGAAGCCATTGAAAAAGTAGTGAAGAGGGTGAATATTTTTGGCATTGAAACGGCTATTCCGCCAATTTCGTCGAGATAAACAAGACGTATTCTATCATAACTAGTTCCTGCTAGGAAAAAAAGCGCAGCACCAATAAATCCATGAGAGATTATTTGTAAAATGGCCCCGTTGAATCCCGTATCAGTTATAGAACTAATTCCGATAATTATGAAACCCATATGAGATACAGAGGAATATGCTATTCTCTTTTTTAAATTACGTTGACCCAGAGATGCTGAAGCTGCATAGATTATTTGTATTGTGCCTACTATCACCAACCAAGGAGAAAATATAGAATGAGCGTGAGGTAATAATTCCATATTGATCCGAACCAACCCATAGGCTCCCATTTTTAAAAGGATTCCGGCTAAAAGCATACAAGTACTGTAATGTGCTTCTCCATGGGTATCTGGTAACCATGTATGTAGAGGTATAATCGGCAATTTGACAGCAAAAGCAATAAGAAATCCAATATAGAATATTATTTCTAATCCCGCTGGATACGATTGATTAGTTAACGCTTCCAAATTTAATGTTGGTTCGGTAGAACCATATAACCCAATACCCAGAACTCCCATTAACAAAAAAATGGAACCCCCTGCAGTGTACAAAATAAACTTTGTCGCTGAATATAGACGCCTCTTTCCTCCCCATATGGATAAAAGTAGATAAACGGGAATTAATTCTAATTCCCACATTAGAAAAAAAAGTAAAAGGTCTCGAGAAGAAAATAATCCTATTTGACCACTATACATTGCTAACATCAAGAAATGGAATAATCGGGAATCCCGAGTAACCGGCCAAGCCGCTAAAGTAGCTAAAGTCGTGATGAATCCCGTCAGTAAAACGGGTCCTATAGAAAGCCCATCTATTCCCAATCGCCAGTGGAAATTAAAAAAGCGAATCCAGTTATAATCTTCGGCCAGTTGTATTAATGGGTCGTCTGGCTGGAAATGATAACAGAATACATAGGTTGTTAGTAGGAATTCTAAAATACATATACACAAAGTATACCATCTAATTACCTTATTGCCCCTATGAGGTAGAAAGAAAATGAATGAACCCGCAAATATAGGCAAAACGACAATTAAGGTTAACCAAGGAAAAAAATTCATGGTAAAGACAAAATACACTTGGACTAAAAAACCCGTATTCGAATAAGCCGAAAATAAAATATAGATTTTTTATTTCGTTTTAGTTCGAGCGCGGGTTTTTGTCGATAAAAAAATCAAAGGGATTCGATTGGAGTTTTCTGGAACGTATTAATAAGCTAGACCCATACTGCGGGTTGTTTCATGCCACAAATAAACCCGAACACTCAAAAAATCGGTTGGACAGGCGGATTCGCATCTCTTACAACCAACACAGTCCTCTGTTCTTGGGGCGGAAGCTATTTGTTTAGCTTTACACCCGTCCCAAGGTATCATTTCTAATACATCTGTGGGGCAGGCTCGGACACATTGAGTACATCCTATACATGTATCATAAATCTTTACGGAATGTGACATTGGATCTATACCTGTTTTTGAATCTCATGAATTTTCGATCTAGTATAACCATGTATTGTATGTAAATGAATTATCTATTTAAAGACCAGACGAATCGATGATTCACCAGAATTTGCCGAATCAACTTTTTCTGGGTCGGTTTTGAAAAGAGGTACAAAATACTTTGATTTCTGAGTTTTTTGAAGATTCTACATATCTAGTAATCTAATTTGAATTGCTAACTATTCAAATTTCTATAATACTAATATTATCAAAAATAATACTACTTATTCAACAAATTCGATTGATTAATACGAGTTGATTTTCTGTTACGATAAATTGCCGAAACAATAGCCAGCCCAATAGCTGCTTCAGCGGCTGCAATCGCCATAACAAAAATGGAGAAAATGTTTCCTTTCAATTGACGACTATCAAAAAAGTCAGAAAATGTTACGAAATTTAGATTCACCGCATTCAATATAAGTTCCAGACACATAAGAGCTCGAACTAAATTTCGGCTTGTGATTAATCCATAGATACCGATCGAAAATAAATAGGCACTCAAAACAAGTACATGTTCGAGCATCATTGAGCAACTCCTTATCAATCTTGATTTATTTCATTTCAATATGAACAAGAATTTAATTCACTCGAATATAACAAAAAAATACGGAGCAAAGAAAGATGGTAGTAATAGATTGACTTTTCTATTTTCTATTATAGTATACATAAATGAAAATAGAATTGAAGAAATACGAGAAAACGGAATAACGTTTACTTTGGAAGGATACTTTTCAAGATTTTTCATTTTATTGACGGGCCACGGCAATTGCACCTATCAAAGCAACTAAAAGAATTATAGAAATGAGTTCAAACGGGAGAAAAAAATCTGTTGATAAATGAATTCCAATTTGTTGACTATTATTTATCAAATCTTGTTCTATAATCTGGTTGAATTTTGTAGTCCAAATAATTCCGTACCAGGACGTATTTAGAATACTACTAATTAATAAAACAAAAATACTGGTACAAACTAACAAAGTAATTCCGTCCCCAAGAGTCCAAAGACGGAAATTTTTGTCATATTCTAACCCGTTGACGAACATTACAGCAAATATTATTAAAACATTTATAGCTCCTACGTAAATAAGGAGTTGTGCAGAAGCTACAAACTGAGAGTTTGCTAGAATATAGAATAAAGATATACAAACAAGAACCAATCCCAACGAAAAAGCAGAAAAAATTGGATTGGTAAATAATATCACCCCTAGGCCTCCTACTATAAGACCTGATCCCAGAAAGACTAAAAGAAAATCATGTATTGGTCCAGGTAAATCCATTCGATGAAAAAAGATATAAAAATCGGACTCTTTCATGATCTTATTGAACTGACCAGGAGAAAATAAGTTAAGTTGATCTATTTACCTAGTTGAATGCAGCATGCGAATTGATGTCGGTGTGGTTAGTAGACTAATCACGTTCTTTATCTGAAAGGCTAGTTCGAATATAGTTGAAACCATTACATTAAAAAAAATTTTCAAGGAAATCCTCCATTTTCATGAACCACTCAGATCAATAGTTTTTATGTTTAGTTATTTTTCTTTGTAAATAACTAAAAATAAAAAACTTAGTAATCAAAAATGAATCAAGGTATTTCTTTTTTATTTAATTGAGGCCAATTCAAGATCGTTCGAATTGTGTAATCGTCAATTATTGAAATTGGTAAACGGCCTAAAGCAATTTGATTATAATTTAATTCATGACGATCATACGTAGAAAGCTCATATTCTTCAGTCATTGATAAACAATTTGTTGGGCAATACTCAACGCAATTACCGCAAAATATACAGATTCCAAAATCAATACTGTAATTAAGTAACCGTTTCTTTCGAATATCTGTTTCCAATTTCCAATCTACAACAGGTAGATCTATAGGACATACACGAACACATACTTCACAAGCAATGCATTTATCGAATTCAAAGTGGATTCGACCACGAAAACGTTCTGATGTGATCAATTTTTCATAAGGGTATTGAATAGTTACAGGTAAACGATTGGCGTGGGATAAGGTAATCAAAAAACCTTGACCAATGTACCTAGCCGCCCGTACTGTTTGTTGACCATAATTCAGGAACCCAGTTACCATAGGGAACATATCCTAAATATCGATAAAAAATTTTTGTTTGTTTCTTTCTCTTGTTGGAGACAAGTTATCAATTTAGTTACTAGTGAATAGAAAATATTCTATTTTGCTTAGATTATAGTGAAAGGAGTTGGGAAGAAGTTGTTAATAATAAATTACCTAACGAAATGGGTAAAAGAAATTTCCATCCAAGATTTAATAATTGGTCCATTCTCAGTCTAGGTAACGTCCATCTTGTTGTGATGGAAATGAACAAGACCAAAAAGGTTTTCGCCAGTGTAATGAAAATACCAATTGTTGCTACAAAGACTCCATCCCTTGCATTTATTTCAAAAAGGTCAGGAACAAATATGTACGGAATAGAAAAATTCCAGCCTCCCAAGTAAAGAACTGTTACAAATAATGAAGAAACTAGTAGATTTAGATAGGAAGCAACATAAAATAAACCAAATTTAATACCCGAATATTCTGTTTGATAACCTGCTACTAATTCTTCCTCTGCTTCTGGTAAATCAAAAGGCAATCTTTCACATTCAGCTAGAGAAGAAATTAGAAAAACGAGAAATCCTATAGGTTGACGCCACAAATTCCACCCCCAAAAACCGTATTTGGACTGTGTCTCAACTATATCAACTGTACTTAAACTGTTAGATAATTCTAGTCGTTGATAAGATCACTGTTATCAGCGCTATTACAGAACCGTACATGAGATTTTCACCTCATACGGCTCCTCGAGGGTCCCACATAAATCTAAGGACTGCTTCGATATTATTTAATCTTTCTATTTCTATTTTTGTAGGATAAATAGCGTCAAAAGAAATCGAAAGGTCCTGAATTAGACCAACGGAATTCTGTCTGCTATACTAAAGGGCTTCTGAATTTATCTCATCCTTTACTTTTTGTTTTTCGGTTTTTTTATTGAGACTTCGTTTTAAACCTTCATAAAGCACTCTTTTTAGAAATAGTAATAGATATTTCGTCCTATCCTTTTTGATTACGAAAATCAATTACCATGCAGTGTAGCTCTCTTAATACAGTTGGACAGCAAGAATAATCAAAAATTTTGCAATTCCATTCTATTTTTATTTCTTTTTTTGCTAAAAAAAGTAAAGGATTACTTCGTTCCTGATAGTCATTCACTTTAGCGGTGGATAGCAGCATACTCTAGATCGGAATTTTGGGGAGTACTACTTGATCATTTCTACAAATTTAAAGCCCCAATTACTATTTCGTTTTTGCGGAATTTTTCCGAGAACTTAGAAAATCTCTATTACTAATCCTTTGTGTACCTTGGTGTTCCTAACCATCCACTCAGTTTTGCTCAATCTCTTCGACAATTCGTGTCATGTATAGTAATAGATGATAGCATGAACTCCAAAGAATCGATCCGTTTAGCCCGCTTCAAGCCATGATAAAAAATCCACCTGTCTTGGGGTAAATAGTTTTTCTTTACTGCTTCTATTTGCTTCTATTAACCTTGGCGTAATTCTTGTACATAGGAAATGAGACTCAATCTTTTTACTGCGAATTTCAAAGCTGTTTTCTTTCACTCATCTAACTATCTGGTTTAGTTCATTCTTAGAACACTCTCGAAAGGAAAATGGTGTAAAATTTATGCCTCAACGAATCACACGTAGAGATATTGCTAACACACATAGAGTTAATGGTATTTCATAACTAATAGATTGGGCAGCAGCCCGTAGACCACCTAAAAAGGAATATTTATTATTTGATCCATAGCCTGACATAAGAAGCCCAATGGGAGCAATACTTGAAATGGCGATCCATAGAAAAACACCATTACTGAGATCGACTAGAATCAGTCGATAGCTAAAAGGAATTACTGAATAACTTAGTAGAATTGATATGACTGCTATGGAGGGTCCAAGACTAAATAATCCCCCATCTCCTCTTGCTGGAAGAAGGTTCTCCTTGAAAAGTAATTTTGTTCCATCTGCTAGAGCTTGAAGAATTCCCAAGGGTCCAGCATACTCAGGCCCAATACGTTGCTGTATCCCTGCGGATATTTCTCTTTCTAACCATACAATTACTAGTACACCTATTGTGATTCCCAAAATAAGAATCAAAATAGGTACAAGTATCCATAGAGTCCCATAGACTTCTTTTAAGGATTCCAATATAGAAAAAGAATTAATAGCTTGTACTCCTGTTGTATTAATTATCATTTCAACGATCAATTTCTCCCATAATGATATCTATGCTACCTAGTATTGTCATAATATCAGCCAATTTCATTCTTTTAACTAACTGAGGAAGAATTTGTAAATTGATAAAACCCGGCGGGCGAATTTTCCATCTCCACGGAAAAGAACTCTGATCTCCTATCAAATAAATTCCCAATTCGCCCTTTGGGGCCTCGACTCTTACATAAAGTTCTTGTCTCGATAACTCAAACGCGGGAGACGGCTTTTTACTAATGAATCGATATTCAAAATTATTCCATTCAGGATCTCTTACTATATTAAAGCGCCGGCTTTCCAAATTTTCATAGGGCCCCCCGGGAATTCCTTCTAGAGCTTGCTGAATAATTTTTACGGATTCCACCATTTCCCCAATTCGGATTAAATAACGAGCTAATGAATCGCCCTCTTTCTGCCATTGAACTTCCCAATCAAATTCTTCATAACATTCATAATTATCAACTTTACGAAGATCCCATTGTATTCCGGAAGCCCGTAACATTGGTCCTGACAATCCCCAATTTATTGCCTCTTCTCCGCCAATAATGCCTACCCCCTCGACTCGTTCTAAAAAAATGGGATTTCGCGTAATAAGCCTTTGATATTCAGCAATTGCTGTTAAAAAATACTCACAAAAATCCAAACATTTATCTATCCAGCCATAAGGTAGATCAGCAGCGACTCCTCCGATGCGAAAATAATTATGCATCATTCTCATGCCAGTGGCAGCTTCGAATAGATCATATATCAATTCTCTTTCTCTGAAAATGTAGAAGAAGGGGGTTTGTGCGCCAATATCCGCCATAAAAGGTCCAAGCCATAATAAATGAGAAGCTATACGACTTAGTTCCAACATAATAACTCGGATATAGCTAGCCCTTTTAGGTACTTGAATATTTCCTAATTGCTCTGGTGCATTTATAGTTATTGCTTCTGTGAACATAGTAGCTAAATAATCCCAACGTGTTACATAAGGCAAATATTGTATAATTGTTCGGTTTTCCGCAATTTTTTCCATTCCTCTGTGCAAATAACCCAGTATTGGTTCACAGTCAACAACATCTTCGCCATCTAAAGTAACAATGAGTCGAAGAACGCCGTGCATTGATGGGTGCTGAGGCCCCATATTGACTATCATTAGATCTTTTCTTGTAACTGGTCCAGTCATAAAATTTTTCCTTATTTCTTCTTCCATGAATTGCTGAAAACAAAAAGAAGTTCATCAAAATTGAAGATCGAATAAATCAAAGAAAAGAATTATTCAAATTAACGTTTTTTTATCTCTCGAATATTCAATTGGTTAATTAATTCTTTATAGCGTACTCTATTTTTTTTAAAAAAATAAGCCAGAAGTCGTTGACGTTTTCCCAAAATTTTCCGTAGACCTCTCTGAGATGAATAGTCTTTTTTGTGTAATTCCAAATGTGAGCTAAGTCTCCGTATCTTATTGGTGAAAGAGAATACTTGAAATTCAACAGACCCTTTCTTTTCTTCTTGCGAAATAACCGAGATGAATTCATTTTTTGGCATAACTATAGAAATCCATACAAATATATATAACTTCGTCAATTTTTTTATTAATTTCCTATTTTTATTTTACGAATATGAATTTGACTGATCAGTAATAATAATGCGAGGTATTTTGATCTGGTATACACAATAATCAATCCGAATTTCCTTATTGATTCATTTTATGATCTAATTGATACGTCATTGAATTAGTATTCATGTATCAAAAAAGGATGTAAGACAAGGCATATGCGCAGCTATTTATCCACCCGATATCGATATATAGGGTAGGGGATATATAAGACAATTGTATCATCAATCAATTTTCAATCGTGGATACATATGTATCCTTAACATACTGAAACGACTACCATTATTAGTATCAAACCAATAGCGATTCATACAAGCTAAATCTTCTAATCGATAATTGGGCCAAAGAAAGAATTTTAATTTCATTAATTTCATTTTATCTCTATCAAGATCTTTGCTTTCATCCAAAAATTGACCGCAGGTTTTTACCTTGTTCCCATTGCAAAATACTGCATTTTTATCCACACAATTACTATTCCTTGAATTGAAACAACTTAGAATTCTCAATTCTCTACGCCGTCTAGACGATAAAAGATTTTCAGGAACAAGCAAATCATAATGATTTTTGTTTCTATTTTTCGTCATCATTTGGTGTCTTGCAATCGATTCCTCAAAATGATTCTTATCCATAATTTCTCTGTATCTTTTTTGATTCTTTTTTTGTTTAATCTCATGAACCAAAGAAATCCTTATGGTTTGATACATAAGAAATTCTACATTATGTTTTACAGGTATACGAACGGGTTCGATAATAAATATTCCCTCTTTTAGGATTTTTGAAAGATTCAAATCCCGGATTAGCATTGGATCCAGAGTTAACTCCTCCTTCTTAATAAAGACGAAACCAAACTTTGTTGTCATTCTGCTTTCCTTTTCCCATTCAAGTACGGACAGCGCATAATCGAAGAATTCCATAGTCAAAGGACTCAGCAGCCATTTCAATTGCAAAGCAAAAGATCCTTTCATGAACGCATCTAAGTCTATTTCCCAAGTCCAAATGCTTTTGGATTTCTTTTTCGTTCTACCCATTTTCATATCTGATTTCGTATAAAGTTCTTCCATATATTTTTGTTGGTTTGAGAGAACAGATTCGGGGTTCCCTCGGTTTTGGGCATCTGATGCGAGATCTCTTTGACCTATGGTTTTTTTTTCTTCTTGATTCTCTAATTCAAAATCTTTTTTTTCTTTTTCATTTGATAGTAGAAGATCCCCTTTTTTCTTTTTAGTGATATTTTTCTTTTGACTAACATCTTCATTCAAATGAAAAAGAAGTGAATGGATTGGTATAAACCCCGGTTTCATTTTATATACATTAAAAAATAACTCAAATTGTGGGAAGAACCAAGGTATCGGCTTCGATACAGGACGATTTAGTCTTTCTTCATTCATTCCCATCCAATCAAAGGGGTTTCTTTTCTTTTTTTGATTGGATGGGTTGATTTCTTTATCTTTATTCATTTTGAGATAAAAAAGACCTTTCGTATCCAAATATTTTCTATCTGGATTTTTTATATACATAAAAAAATCTTTTCTTATAAAATGAGTAATAGGGATACTCGCCCCCATATCAACAAATTTCGGTTTATGTATGTTGTAATTATATGAGTCCTTCTTATCTTCATAATAAATCGATTGATATGCTAAAAGATCATATCTATACATTTTTTGAAAATGATCATTTTTATTTAGCAATAACGAAACCTTTTCCTCTCTTTCAGATGAATCCCGTTTGATTAAATTTTGATTTTCAACCCTACAATGTTGATTGACTCTATTTCGCCATTTTTGCGGTACTAATTTAGACCATTTTTGCTCAGAGAAATCGTATGGATAATGACTCTTTAACCAATTTTTCCATTGATTCCTTCCAGAATTCTGAAGTTTATTATGCTTTAATTCGTAAGAAATTATTCCTTGTCTTCGAAAAGAATCTTTTATTTCATTCTTAAGAAATAAAGATGCTCCGTCATATTGAAGGACAGATCTTAACTTATACAAGTTAATAACCTGGGTTTGTGATAATTTGTAAAATACATAGGCCTGTGACACGAGGGATAATTTAAAAGAAACCCCCGACTTCGTCTGAATCTTATGACGAATACGCGAAGGTGAAAGTTTTTTTTGTATAGTTGAAAGACGCTCAATTATCTTTTTCTCTTTTGTATCAAAAATATATTTTTTTTTGAATTTACGAAAAAGTTTGATAATGATCATGGGCCTATAAAGACTATTAGTAAGACGATTAATGATATATGGAAAGCTCTCTAGAAGGATATCCGTGTATATCCTTTCCACGATCCATTTTAAAAAATAATGTGATTTACGGATTAATCGATCATTTCTTCTTTTGAATATCTGAAAAAGATTTTTTAGTGATGCTAATTTTTGAGCACCATAACTTGTTTTGTTAGGACTCATATTTATCTTTAGAGTTCGAAATCCATTTGTCTTGTCTTTTGTAATTCTTTCTATTTGATTTCTGATTGTGCTTGTTCTATCAGTCAGATCTTTCATTTTGATTTCTGTCAGTGAATAATTTGTCCAATCCATAGATCGGGTTTGAATGGATGATTCATGAATAATCTGATTATTTATTATAGAATCTTTTTTTATTTCACTCGAATCCTCTCTCCATTTTTTTTGTTCTTTTGGGACCTTTAGAAACAAAAATTGGGTTCTTTCTTTGAAACTTTTTAGAACTCGAAAACTCCATTTTCTAATTGCTTTTTGGAGTTTTTTCAAAGGGGGTCCAAAATAATAACTAAACAAAATACCAAGTCCTACGAGAGGAGAACCAAAAGGACGGTCAGTTTCCAGTCCCCAAATCGTTAAAAAAGCAGCAGGACTTTCCTGCTTTGCATTTTGATCCCTATGAGAAGGTCGTATCTTAGATCGGTGCCAAGGTTTCAGACGGAAAGGAAATTGTATCATTATTTGTATACCCTCTGTGGCCCAGTTTTGGGGAAAAATTCCGTTTCTTCCTGGTTCTAGTACTGGCATACCATTATAGGTGCATATAACATACACTTCTTTATTCATCTCCCCTATATCCTGCTCCCACTCGGACTCTTGGCGTAATAAGAAACGGACAATATTTTTAGCTAGTATCAACGAAGGTAATACAATAGATTGTCTAAGCCTCGACTGAATTAGTAAAATCAAAGCTCTTATTCCATGAGCATAAATAAGGATATCATAGAGGTCTGATATTCTTTCTCGTGTCCTTTCTATTCGTTCCATTTCCGTCTGCCCGTCCCGCCCCTTTTCCATTTCATTGACTTCTTTTTGAATTTCTTCGTAGCTTTTGTTTTCCTCCATGTACATTTTTTTTTTTTTTTTCAACCTCTTTATTCTTTTTGCTACGCTTCCTTTTATACCCTTTCTAAAAATGTCTTGTATTAGGTCGTAAATCTCAATTACTGATAATATGAATGGTTCGAAAAGAACATCCCAAGAAAATCCTACCCTGTCGAAAAAAAGTGGGGAATACGGATATAAGGGAAACATTTTCCCCGTAAGGGTTTTACGTCTTTGAACACGCATAGAACCTGTGATTATGTCTCGACGAAAATCCGCTTCATAGGGATAATCTATCATATCCACTTCTTCTATTTCATCAGGCTTCGTCATAGTTTTGATACTAGGGTCGGCATTCTCTGCTTCCTCCGGACCCCGCGTAAAAAGAACTATACGTTTCGCTTTCCTCGAGCGAATTTGATGATCTACTATCCACTCTTCCCCCTCTTCCGTTGTTGCAGTTTTTCCGAGTTGTTCTACCTCGCTGAATAATTTGTATGACCATTGGGGGACTTTTTTATTTATTCCAATCGATTTTTTTCGAGTTGTTTTTTCCATGGGAGGAATTATGGCTGTATCGCATATTGTTTGAATGATGGGATCAATTATGACTCTTTCGATTAAAAATTTCAAAACTTTTTCTGGATCTTCTGAATCAATTCGTCTTTGTTCCGGAAATAAAGAAATTCCTTTCAAATTGGATGTTGATTCTTCAGCAAATTCATCGATTAAAAAACTCAATTCTCTTGCTAATGCTTTTTTATCCAATGTATATATTTTCTGTCCCAACTTCTCTTCCAATTTCTGGTCCAATTTCTGGACCAATTTCTCTTCCAATGTAGCTATTTTCCCTTCCAATTTATGGTACAATTCCTCAAAATTATGAACATTAAGTTCCTTACCCTTAAAAAGAAGGATACTATGAACTTTATTGAGTTTATTTATAAAATTTGTCTCTATCGAATTTTTGACTGAAGTTTCATTTAGGATTGAAGGTAAAAAAAATTTGTTAATTATTCCACGATAGGATCCGTTTAAGAGAGGATCATAGATTTTAGGCAAGTATTCTTCTTTAGTTTGATTATTGCATAATCGAGTCTTTTTTTCGAGTACATCCAGATAAGGAGATCCTCTGTCTAGGGCTTCAATTCGATCTCTAAACTCGTTCCTTAGGTTCCTCCATTTTTTTTCATTGGTATAAATCCAACAATAAGAATTATGCAGTTCATCATAGAAGAATTTATCCAGTTCATCACAAACGAATTTTTTTGTTGTAAAAAAAGAAAAATACATTTTTTGTCGTAGCATTTCAAAAAAAGCGGATAAACTGGATGGATATGTAAAAGAAATTCTTCGTTTTCCATCACTTTGACATGTATAAAAAAAATATTGTGACATTTCATTTCTTACAGCATGTTCGAATCGAGAATTTTTTATATATCGCAATGGACGATTCCATCGTTTATAATCGAAAAGAAGATTCACAGCGGGTTTTTCAAACCAGAAGAGGTCTTTATCTTCTTCTTTTAAGTGAAAGTGGAATTCATCCTTTGTTTTGTCCTTTCCATTCACTCGGATCCTTTCCGTTTCATCGATTTTGTCCGGATCCTCCCTTTCTTCAGAAAAAGGGGAAGGAGACGGATCTTCTTCGGTGAATCCCTCTTGTTCCTGTTTAGTCCCCTTTGTTTCGAAAGTTGTTTCTATTTCTACATCTCTTTCTTTCTCACTTTCCCCCCTTTCTGTCGTTTTTGAGGTTTCTTTCCCACTTTCCCCCCTTTCTGTCGTTTTTGAGGTTTCTTTCAGTTTCCTACTAAAAACGGGTGACGGCATTCTGCCTAAAGAGTAGACACAGCTAATAAATAAGAGAATACTAAAGATTCGATCCATAGAATCTATCAAGTCTAACACAAAGTACTTCAATTCTGACACAAGGTACTTCAATTCTGACACAGAGGACTTGTACTTCTTATACCTCTTAGGTCGAATAATTCCATTAAGGTACTTATTAGATCGAATAGGTACATTAATAGCTCTTCTAAGTACATTAAGAAGGTACGTATTAGATCGAATAATCGATCGAATATAAAAATTTTGCCGTATCCAGACGAATATCAAGCCAACACATTTCATGAATAAAATGTGACCAATTAACCAACCAACAAAACTACTTGTTACAAATAACATCTTGTTGTTGCATCGAAACATATAAATGTTGACTAATCTGGCTAACATTGAA